TTGATTTTAGTTCAAAATGATCAATATGTAGAATCTGAACAAGTGATTGCTGAGATTCGTGCCGGAACGTCTACTTTTCATTTTAAAGAGAGGGTTCGAAAACATATTTATTCTGAATCAGAGGGAGAAATGCACTGGAGTACCGATGTCTACCATGCACCTGAATATACATATAGTAATGTTCATCTATTACCAAAAACAAGTCATTTATGGATATTAGCCGGGGGTCCGTGCAGATCTAGTATAGTGTCTTTTTCGCTCCACAAGGATCAAGATCAAATGAATGCTCATTCTTTTTCTGTCGACGAAAGATATATCTCTGACCGATTAATCACTAATGATCGAGTAAGACATAAATTGTTGGATCCTTCTGGTAAAAAAGATAGGGAAATTCTTGACTATTCAAGACTTGATCGAATCATATCCAATGGGTATTGGAATTTCATATATCCTTCGATTCTCCAAGAGAATTCTGATTTCTTGGCGAAAAGGCGAAGAAATAGATTTCTCATCCCATTACAATATGATCAAGAACGAGAGAAAGAACTAATACCCTCTTTTGGTATTTCGATTGAAATACCCATAAATGGTATTTTACGTAGAAATAGTATTCTTGCTTATTTTGATGATCCACGATACAGCAGAAAGAGTTCGGGAATTACTAAATATGGGATCGTAGAGGTGGATTCAATCGTAAAAAAAGAAGATTTGATTGAGTATCGAGGAGCAAAAGAATTTAGTCCGAAATACCAAATGAAAGTGGATCGGTTTTTTTTTATTCCCGAAGAGGTGCATATCTTACCCGGATCTTCGTCCATAATGGTCCGGAACAATAGTATTATTGGAGTAGATACACAACTCGCTTTAAATACAAATACAAGAAGCCGAGTAGGTGGATTAGTCCGAGTGGAGAGAAAAAAAAAAAGTATTGAACTGAAAATATTTTCTGGAGATATTCATTTTCCCGGGGAGACAGATAAGATATCCAAACACAGCGGCATTTTGATACCACCGGGAACGGAAAAAAAAAATTCTAAGGAATCAAAAAAAAAATGGAAAAATTGGATCTATGTCCAACGGATCACACCCACCCCCAAAAAATATTTTGTTTTGGTTCGACCCGTAGTCACATATGAAATAGCTGATGGGATAAATTTAGCAAAACTTTTCCCTCAAGATCTCTTGCAGGAAAAAGATAATGTCGAACTTAAAGTTGTCAATTATATCCTTTATGGAAATGGAAAGTCAATTCGCGGAATTTATCACACAAGTATTCAATTAGTTCGGACTTGTTTAGTATTGAATTGGGACCAAGAAAAAAAAGGTTCTATAGAAGAGGTTCGTGCTTCCTTTGTTGAGGTAAGGGCAAATGATCTGATTCGCGATTTCATAAGAATTGAGTTAGTCAAGTCTACTATTTCATATGCCGGAAAAAGGTATGATACGGCGGGTTCAGGATTGATTCCCAATAATGGATTAGATCGCACCAATATCAATCCTTTTTATTCCAAAGCGAAGATTCCATTAGTTACCCAGCATCAAGGAACTATTGGTACGTTGTTGAATCGAAATAAGGAAGGCCAATCTTTGATAATTTTGTCATCATTCAATTGTTCTCGAGTTGGTCCATGTCCATTCAACAGTTCAAAATATAACAATGTGGCAAAAGAATCGAATCCCATAACTCCAATTAGGGATTTGTTGGGTCCCTTAGGTACTATTGTACCTAAAATAGTGAACTTTTATTCATCTTACCATTTAATAACTCATAATCAGATCTTGTTAAACAAATATTGGATACTTGATAATTTTAAACAGACTTTCCAAGTACTTGAAGTACTTAAATACTGTTTAATAGATGAAAATAGGGAGATTTATAATCCCGGCCCGCGCAATAACATCATTTTGAATCCATTCCATTTGAATCGGTGCTTTCTACATCACAATTATTGTGAAGAGACATCCACAATAATTAGCATTGGACAATTTATTTGTGAAAATATATGTCTAGTTAAATATGGACCACACATAAAAAAATCTGGTCAAATTTTCATTGTTCACGTTGACTCCTTAGTTATAAGATCAGCTAAGCCCTATTTGGCTACTCCAGGAGCGACTGTTCACGGACATTATGGAGAACCCCTTTCTGAAGGAGATACATTAGTTACATTTATATATGAAAAATCCCGATCTGGTGACATAACGCAAGGCCTTCCAAAAGTGGAACAAATCTTAGAAGTGCGTTCGATTGGTTCAATATCGATGAACCTTGAAAGGAGAGTTGAAGGTTGGAACGAGCGTATACCAAGAATTCTCGGAATTCCTTGGGGATTCTTAATTGGAGCTGAGCTAACCATAGCTCAAAGTCGTATCTCTTTGGTTAATAAGATCCAAAAGGTTTATCGATCCCAGGGGGTACAGATCCATAATAGACATATAGAGATTATTGTACGGCAAGTAACATCAAAAGTGTTGGTTTCAGAAGATGGAATGTCTAATGTTTTTTTGCCTGGAGAATTAATCGGATTGTTGCGGGCGGAACGAGCAGGGCGTGCTTTAGACGAAGCGATCTGTTATCGGGCAATTTTATTGGGAATAACGAGGGCATCTCTGAATACTCAAAGTTTCATATCCGAAGCAAGTTTTCAAGAAACTGCTAGAGTTTTAGCAAAAGCTGCTCTACGGGGTCGTATTGATTGGTTGAAGGGTCTGAAAGAAAATGTTGTTCTGGGAGGGATTATCCCTGTCGGTACCGGATTCAAAAAATTAGTGCACTGTTCAAGGCAAGACAAAAACATTCATTTGGAAATCAAAAAGAAAAATCTATTCGAGTTGGAAATGAGAGATATTTTGTTACACCATAGAGAATTTTTTTGTTCTTGCGCCCCAAACAATTTCCATGACACACCAGAAAAATCATTTACGCGATTTCATAATTCCTAAGGTGAGATTTCTTCTTTTTACTTTTTTTGATTTGGTAATAAAAAAAATGAAGTAAAAAAAAAAAAAAAAAAGAAATGAACAGTTTGGGCTGTGTATCAACGGTCAATCCCGGTAGAAGGTTCCGTAGGAACAATTATTTATTTGTTAAAAAAAAGCGTGGGAAAAATGACAAGAAGATATTGGAACATCCATTTGGAAGAGATGATGGAGGCTGGAGTTCATTTTGGTCATGGTACTAAGAAATGGAATCCTAGAATGGCCCCTTACATTTCTGCAAAGCGTAAAGGTATTCATATTACAAATCTTACTAGAACTGCTCGTTTTTTATCAGAAGCTTGTGATTTAGTTTTTGATGCAGCAAGCCGAGGAAAAAACTTTTTAATCGTTGGTACCAAAAATAAAGCAGCGGATTTAGTAGCATCAGCTGCAATAAGGGCTCGATGTCATTATGTTAATAAAAAATGGCTCGGTGGTATGTCAACGAATTGGTCCACTACGGAAACGAGACTTCATAAGTTCAGAGACTTAAGAGCAGAACAAAAGATGGGGAAACTCAACCGTCTCCCTAAAAGAGATGCAGCAATGTTGAAGAGAAAATTATCTACTTTGCAAACATATCTGGGTGGGATCAAATATATGACTGGGTTGCCCGATATTGTAATCATCGTTGATCAGCAAGAAGAATATACGGCTCTTCGAGAATGTGTCATTTTGGGAATTCCAACAATTTGTTTAATCGATACAAATTGTGACCCAGATCTCGCAGATATTTCGATTCCAGCCAACGATGACGCTATAGCTTCAATCCGATTGATTCTTAACAAATTTGTATCCGCAATTTGTGAGGGTCGTTCTAGCTATATAAGAAGTCGTTGATTATGATTATGTTATGATTAAGAATAATAAGATTAGTTAATTATTTTGATTTCTTGGATCGGTTACTATGTCTTGTCTTGAATTTTTAAAAAGAGATAAAATGGGATATTGATATTATCTTATGTGATTTCTTGGTATTCTAAATATATGATTAATGATGAAAGTAGATAAGTTGAGAAAGAGATGCTTGAATCAAAATAATTCTTTTTTTGAAGTTCGATTTCTGTCAGAGGACAATATGAATGTTATACCATGTTCCATTAAAACACTCAAAGGGTTATACGATATATCAGGTGTAGAAGTAGGCCAACATTTATATTGGCAAATAGGGGGTTTACAAATTCATGCCCAAGTACTTATCACTTCTTGGGTCGTGATTGCTATCTTATTAGGTTCAGTCATCATAGCTGTTCGGAATCCACAAACCATTCCGACCGACGGTCAGAATTTCTTCGAATATGTCCTTGAATTTATTCGAGACTTGAGCAAAACTCAGATTGGAGAAGAATATGGTCCTTGGGTTCCCTTTATTGGAACCATGTTCCTATTTATTTTTGTTTCTAATTGGTCGGGGGCCCTTTTACCTTGGAAAATCATACAGTTACCTCATGGGGAGTTGGCCGCCCCCACGAATGATATAAATACTACTGTTGCTTTAGCTTTACCCACGTCAGTGGCATATTTTTATGCGGGTCTTACCAAAAAGGGATTGGGTTATTTCGGAAAATACATTCAACCAACTCCAATACTTTTACCAATTAACATCCTAGAAGATTTCACAAAACCTTTATCTCTTAGTTTTCGACTTTTCGGGAATATATTGGCTGATGAATTAGTAGTTGTTGTTCTTGTTTCTTTAGTACCTTCAGTAGTTCCTATACCTGTCATGTTTCTTGGATTATTTACAAGCGGTATTCAAGCTCTTATTTTTGCAACTTTAGCCGCGGCTTATATAGGGGAATCCATGGAGGGTCATCATTGATTAGTTTTCGAAATAGTCTTCTTTTTTTTAAGCTTATCCCAATTGAGGCAATGCATGGTTCAGGAAAATCTATTTTGTTCTTGGTTGGGGAACATAATAGATAGAAATACATATGTATATACGACTAGAGTTGTAGGAGGAAAGATAGACGATATTACGAAATGGTGGATGGGTTAGGGGGTCACACTAGATATATGTAATGTCTATAAGTCCAGCCACAGCCCCTGTATGTATATCTTTTGAAGAATTATTCTAGAATCCGATTCAATATAAAATGCGCGCGGTTTACGTTATGTAAGAAACAAATGTATATGTGATATTAGATATATACTAGTTATATAGGGTTACCCCTATCTATATTATTTATTATTTTTATTCGAAGTTTTACTTACTTCGACTCGATATATTTTAGTGATCAAATAAGTAATAATTCATTGGTTGATTGTATCATTAACCATTTTTTTTTGGTGCGAGGAACCTATCATCATGAATCCACTGATTTCTGCCGCTTCCGTTATTGCTGCTGGATTGGCCGTGGGGCTTGCTTCTATTGGACCTGGAGTTGGTCAAGGTACTGCTGCAGGCCAAGCCGTAGAAGGTATTGCGAGACAACCAGAAGCAGAAGGAAAAATACGAGGTACTTTATTGCTTAGTCTAGCTTTTATGGAAGCTTTAACAATTTATGGACTGGTCGTGGCATTAGCGCTTTTATTTGCAAATCCTTTTGTTTAATTTCATCCTAGAATCTAGAATGAAAATGTAAAAAAGTGCGTTACGTACTTTTTTTCTTATTTTATATTAACTCGTTGCCGTTTGCTTCTGTGAATTATATCAATACTTTACTCCTACAATTATGTATTTGTTGCGACAATACCCCGGGAAGGACTGATTTGAGGATGAGGAATTAGTGGATTCGCTCGCTTTCTTCCTTCCCGTCCTTCGTTTAGTACGATGGAATTTTGACTTTTCTTTTAGGAAGTGTTTGAACAAAGGAGCTATTTTGCAATTGATACGAGACCTAGGACCTAACTTAATAAGTATCTTATCGGAAACTTCAAAAAAAAATAAGAATTTTTTTTTGAATTTGAGAATTCAATAAATAGATTTAATCTACTCCCATAAAAAAATGGGAAATTAAGAAAAAGAAATCGATCAAAAAAAGGGCGAGCCAAGTGATACAAAAAGAACTCTGTTCTTTGTTAGTCCTATCTATAAGAGGAGAGCATATGAAAAATTTAACCGATTCTTTTGTTTCCTTAGGCCACTGGCCATCCGCCGGGAGTTTCGGGTTTAATACCGATATTTTAGCAACAAATCCAATAAATCTAAGTGTAGTGCTTGGTGTATTGATTTTTTTTGGAAAGGGAGTGTGTGCGAGTTGTATATTTCAAGAATAGGTTGGATCTAACCAGCTGCATTTTATTTATTATTTATTTATGTTATTTACATTATATATATTTATTATATATATAATTATATAATAAATTTTTAAGAATATATTTTTATAGAATATATTTTTATTTTTTTTATATATTTTTTTCTATTTTATATAGTATATATATTTCCAGGATAAATAGGAAAAACAAAGTAGGAAAAAAAAGTGCACAATCTCGACGAATTCCTTCTGAATAAATTCATAAATCATATGTAAGAACCATAGCATTTCGTTATTCATTGGTAAGTCAACTTTGATTCTCTATCAACCAATAATGTGAGACCATTAACATGGTTAAAGCTAAACTGTTTGAAGTCCGGGCACAACATGGTACTCTTTCTACCACTACGTTAGTACCGAAATGGTAAAAAAAAATAGTTGGTAATTTTTCTGATATAGAACACTCATATCGATAAAATGATTTGAACCATTTACTAGAATAAATAAAGGACACCTTGCCTTTTTTTATCCAATGCCGAATCGACGACCTATGTATAAAAAAGAGGAATTTTTGGATTTGAATAAAAAAGGGAAATAAAATGAAAATGTAAAATATATATTTTATATATAAATAGAAATTTTCAATTAAATAAAGAAACAACTTTGCTGACAATTATAGATTTTTTGTCTGGTCGGAAGAGTTCTCTTAATATTCTGGTCTTGTATCAGTTTTGATATGTTTGAATACAAACAGAAATAGAGAGGATAGGCTCATTACATTAAAAAAAAAGATATGGGAGAGAATGCCCATAAAATAAAAAATTGAGCGTGAGAGCCAAATGAATCGAAAGATTCATGTTTGGTTCGGGAAGAGATCATGGAAGTTGTGAAATTAATGGTTAATGGTAAATCTACTTTCATTAAATGATTTATTAGATAATCGAAAACAGAGGATTTTGAGTACTATTCGAAATTCGGAAGAATTACGTAGAGGAGCCATTGAGCAGCTCGAAAAAGCCCGGGCTCGTTTACGAAAAGTGGAAATGGAAGCAGATGAGTATCGAATGAATGGATACTCTGAAATAGAACGAGAAAAAGTCAATTTGATTAATGCTACTTCTTATAGTTTGGAACAATTAGAAAATTACAAAAATGAAACCCTTCATTTTGAACAACAAAGAGCGATTAATCAGGTCCGACAACAAGTTTTCCAACAAGCCTTACAGGGAGCTCTAGGAACTCTGAATAGTTGTTTGAATAGCGAGTTACATTTCCGTACCATCAGTGCTAATATTGGAATCCTCGGGGCCATGGAAGAAATAAC